ATCTAGGGCTAAGTTCCAATCCGGAGAAAGAGGTAAGCGACCAACAGTACAGCTAGTAAGGCAGGTAGATCACAAGAAGGTCATAGCTCAACGAAGAAGTAGCTCCTTGGGTCACGAACTCCTGATAGCAGCAGAAAACACATTCTAGCTTGCTTAACAAAAGAAACGATTCCTTGAATGAAGGGCTTCCCAAGAACGAAGTACTGATCAAACTGGAGCTCCTTAAGGAAAAAGAGGTTCAAATGCATGTACCACCCAATTATGGGCTGAAGCCGGCAGCAGCTAAAACAGAATCCATACTGCCTAAGGATGCGGGCACCCGCGGGGCTAACCGGGTCTCTTCCATAATCAACTCAGCTAAAGCAGCATCAACTGTCGGAAGGGGAGATCGATGAAGCGGAGAACCCTATCATAGCATAGGTCCTATGCCTTAGTTGGAAGCTAAACCAAAGCTAAGCTTGTAAGCTCGTAGAGAAAGCTATTGTGCACCCTCTCGTTCGAACATCTTAGGGTTCACTTCAAGCCGTGGCTTGCTTTCTCGGTATCGTAAGTCTAAACTCTTTATTTAAGCCAGATAACTAATAGATAGAGATATAGCTCAGTAAACACTGGAATCACTATCGCCTTCGGCTTAAACACGGCTACGCTTCGCTCTATCGCTAGTGAAAGAAGATAGCAATTTCTGGTCACTTTCAGTCTAACCCGGATTTACTTAGTTAGTCGGGACTTGCTTCTTAGCGTGTAGTGGATCCACCAGGCTAGCTTTCCTGTAGTAGAGCGCGGGGAGAGTTACCATCAGGGCCTTGAATAGTTTCTGAGGATCTTGAATTATACAGTGCCCTAAGATCCCAATCCTCAAGCGAATGGCTTTTACTCAACCTCAATTCATTCAGTTAGGGCCCCTTGGTGTATTAAACCACCAAATAATGGTAGCTGGGTTTGTAGGAAACTTTTTCAGGTGAGAGAGTTGGCTATAAGATATATTATACATAAAGTTGGCAATGAAACCAATACATCTAATCTCTCTGGTATGACTCTTGGCTGCCTATGGGTTCTATAGTGGAAAGTTATGTATGGTGAGCAGATCATGGGGGAGTCTTTTGTTCCCCTAAATAAATGTAAAAGTTGCAGACATACTTTAGAATTCCGGAGGGTCCCCCCCTACAGCTGCAAATCAAGATCCGCAAGAAATTGGGGAGTGTATCAGAGCCATAAGGCCCTTGAACAGTGAGCAATAAGATAGAGTTATATGGATGCCTGATCACTCAGTTTTCCATAAAAAACGCCTGGAGGTTAATCAGACATAAAATAGCTACTATGCCTTGGTTTAATTAAAACCGGAGATCTTTTTAAGAAGGAACTCAGTCGTGGACTGATTCCGACCCTTTACCAGAAGAAAACGGAGGAGCGGTATGGTTTCTATTAGAAAGGCTATTTCTTGAGTATCCAGAATAGTCTGTAGCGAAAAGCCTGCCTCATAGGCAAGGCAGGAGCTAGAAGCAACTCGCCAGACTCGAACTGGCACGGCTCGCATCAAGCCTATTCTTCCCTCAATAGAGTTGCTTTTGTTACGCAGTTCGAAAGCCTAAGCCTTTTGACATCTGCGGGCCCGCCGGCTAAACGAAAAGAGTCCTCTTTCCGGACTCCCCCTAGACCTCTGTCTGGCCTAGGGGACATCTCTAAGCTCTAGAGCTCCTGTCTCCTCACTAAAAGCGTAACCGGCACCAATCTCCCTTTCATCTTGGGGGCGACTCTATACCTTCCCGGCGCATCGTTACGTGCCCTCATTCACCTTCTGTAAGGCAAGATTCCTAATGGTGGGGGAGCCCTCTAAACCCACTTTCCCCCTCCCCCCCGCTTAGCGGGGGGCCTCGCTGTCGCCTTTGGCTCGAGCTACTTTAGCTTTCCGGTAACAGATAGCTTGCTGCCCAAGTCTACCTCCCAAAAGCGAGCCATATCGTAAAAAAACCAATCACCTCTAACACTTACAAAGACCTCTGAAGCGATCTTCTTATAGTAAGTAAGTTTAGATTAAGCCAACCTGCTAATCCCTAGATCTAGAGCTAGAGAAAGAAAAAGCAAGGCAACTTCCGTGACGAGTCAATTCGGATTGGAGTCTAGATCTTGGTGGGAAGTCCAATATCCAGTCATTTTGAGATGTAGGAAATGTCGCGCCATAAACTGAAAGGATATAATATAAGGTGTATCCTATAATAGCCAAAGCAATCCATGATGTGACAAAGTGGATAGAGCTTTGAAGAAAGATAACACTGATGCTATACTATACATTGATCTTACCGCAACGCCCCTCCTTGCTTGCCTAAGAGTTCTTGCTTCAAGTTCACTTGCCTTGCTTCTTTCTTCCTTGGATGCTGTTGCATCATTAGATAGGACTTTCTTTGATCGTTCGCGCACAAGAAGTCCGTAAGGTTGAAAAGGGATTTGTTTTTAACTCTAGCTCTGACTCAACGTTGGGATTCCTCCTTTTCTTTCAACAAGTTCTTTCAGAATCTGTTGATATGAGATTCAACCGATAGCGGATTAATAAAGTGCAGTCGATGTGACACAATACAACGACAAGCGAATCTGCTCTAATCTCACGGGTAGGTACTTAACTGGAGAGAGGGATCCGCGCTAGCCTATTTCGCGTTGGGAAACTCTACCGAAGTGTATGTATGTGTTAAGGATATAGTCATTTCACCGATACGGATAACCGACTTGAGGAGGAAGACCCCTTTCATTTTTGAAGTACCTAGGGGTACTAATACTAAACAAAGGCAAGTTGGGAAGGATGTTTTTCCATTACCAAAGAGCCACAAAGGCGGATTAATAGCCGTCGGAATCCAACAAAGCAGTGTAGGATTAGGATAAATAGCTCCTAAATCCACTAACCCAGGAAGAATGCCATCAACTCCCTCCATCCAACAGCCGGTAAGCAAGGAATATTCCCAGTCAAACTGCTATTACCTGCTCGTCTATCCTCCAGGACAATAAGTATTTTCCCATCAACAGCCAATACAAAAAATTTCCATGATAGCCGAGGAAGACTAGCTGCTAACAACCGAAAGAGGGACTGATAGGAGTTTGTTGCCGAAACCGTCTCGCTACCACAGGTTTCCCTTACCTACCGGAATGAAATACAGGAATTAGAACCAGAAACTGCCGGGATGAACAGATGGAGGTATTCACCCAATAGTAGCTACCCCACCACTGGGTATTGTTCCCCTACAACGCAGTGGTTAAGTTCTTTCTTTCCCCGATCTACTAGCTACACAGGGATTCACCAAATAAGAGCTACACTGCTTCGTTGCCCTTATTGAATAGCCCTTGGTGCCTTAGGAATTTCGTATAGTATAGTATAAATCATCCGCATATCCTCGATACTCAATTTACTTTTACATCTCTCGTGCCACACAAACGGAATTTACTTCACTCGGTCAAAGAGAAATACAATTCGAAATGAGCGCACCATGAAAACGTTCTAATCCAACTCTGTCTGCTCTAAAGCATCCAGGCCATAAGCCAAGCATTGAATTCTTACCCCTTGGCTAATCCAACTCTAAACCTAAACTTCGGATTCAATCCAGCCCCGCGCTCTACGACTTCGAAGTTAAATCATTCCTCATTCACTTACAGGCAAAAGGCGATAGGCGATCAGTAAATAGCCGAATTGGCATCGATTGAAGAAGAAATTAGTAGATGTCGGGGAATCGAAAAAGCACTTTGTAGCTCTTAATAAGAAGAAGAGGAGAACTTCGGGTAGGCAGGCAACTCACTAGGTATAGGTAGAGTCAAAGATTGTAGCAAGCAAGAGCACAATGTTGTTTTTTTTTTTTTTCTATTAGAAAAGATATTAGCAGAGGATTACCTTTTCTTTCAAATCCTAGGCTACGCACCTTGACCATCCTTCTACCTTTACCAACTACTAGCAATTACGACAACTGGTGAAATAGCTGATCTTATTCCGAAATAGCTTCTTCTTTTCGGATTCATCTTCTTATGCTCCTAAAGAAAGAGAAGGGCTTTACTCCGAGTTGAAAGAAGAGTTTACATCTTCTATTTAAGAGACAGCAGGGAATGAATGAACTAGCAAAGGATGGCCTTGACAAATCCTCCTTAGCTCCTGTGGGAGTCGAACCCACTACATAGGTTTCTTCCTTGTTTTACCGACTAAGGAGCTTGAACCCCAACGTCAAAAGGCATTTTCGGGGACTAGCCTCCTTCTGCTCATACTACTTGTAAAGGAACTACGGATTCCGAGTGTAATGGCTTTGCTCGTTATTGGATTACTGAAATGAAATAGTGAATACGAGAACCATTTGCGAGGGGCCCCCTCCCCACTTATCACGAAAGCAACCCAACCAAGGAGAACTCACCATGACAAAGGCCCGCCTTCCCTTTTTTATTCCTGGAAACTGTTTAAGATCGGTTTGAAGTAGGAACTACAGGAGCCCTTAGTTGACAAATCGGTAAGAATTCGTAGCAGCCGTTGATTCCGACGCGACGGGTCCAAATTCGAAAAAGAATCTTTGTAAAGTTCAAACCCTCTACGAATGTCTTCCAGATCTTCCAAGTGCATCCCCTTATCCTTGAATATGTTAGCCAGTTCCTTATAAATGTGCTCCTCATAAATTAAAGAAGTCTTAAATGAACGGCAGAAAACCGGATCGTTTTCTATGGCAGCTATACGCGCCGCAAAAGAAGGATGTTCCTCCTGTGATGGGTCTGCCGGAATAATAGGGGCTCCGCCGGTTCCCGGCGGTGGATTGAGCCCGCCCCCCCCCGACGGGCCTAATTCTTTTGAATCCCGGCCCGGTTTTTCCCCACTAACCAATTACGTTACGACCACTTAACAAACTTGGTTGACGAACATGGTTTATGCGCCGCTAATGTAGCGGCTTGTCGAGCATTTGAAAAATTCACACCATCCATTTCAAATAGGACTTGTCCCGTGGACACACGAGCAATCCAACCCGTAGGATTTCCCTTTCCTCTTCCCATTCTGACTTCTGTAGGTTTCCCGGTAATAGGGATATCCGCGAAAACTCTTACCCATATCTTACCATTTTTTCGGAATTGTCCGCTCATAGCACGATGGAAGTGTCCGATTATAGCCCGACGCGCTGCTTCAATGGCTCGATATGAAAGACGACCAGCTCTACAACTTTGAGTGCCATATCTTCCAAAACCTAGTTTTGTTCCGTCTGGTTCGCAACCCCTACTACATCTGCCTTTACGATATTTACTAAATTTCGTACGTTTCGGATATAGCACGTCCCTTTTTTTTTTTACTATATGAAATCCACACTTTGACACCTGAGATTCCGTAACGAGTAGATACTTCCGCGGAAGCATAATCGATTTTCTGGTTAAATACATTACGAGATGTTTTTCCATACTTTCCGCATTCAGTTCTAGCTATTTCTGCGCCTTCTGATCGACCTGAACAACATATACGGATCCCCTCAACCCCTTTTTTCATTACTAATGGAATATCCTTTACTATTCTACTAAAAATGGAACGAAATGATCTTGTTTTCTTTCTCAGTTGAAAAGAGATGTCTTGAGCAATCAAAGAAGCACTTTGATAAACAGATTTGATCTTGACCGACTCAATTAAGGTATTAGTGTTTGTTCTATTAGACAACAAAGATCGCATTTTTATAACTTCGTTCAAATAATAGTTGTACCCGTACGGAATTCTTCTGTTTCTCGGTATGATCTCTATCATCATCTCTATTCCCTTTATCCATTCTCCTATCCTACCTAGGTCTATGAATTTCTCTATCAATTCCATTACCTTATTCTTACCCATGAGGTTCCAACATTTGATCCTTAATTTGCCTAGGAGTTTTTCCCGGGCATCCTCCAAAATAATGGGATTATACATCCCAACTCTATCCCTTGGAAATAAAAAGGTAGCACCGAAGAAAGGAAAAAGCGAGATGGTGGTTTTTGTTGTTCCCGCGAAGCGAAGATCATTCGCCAAGCGAATGAAGTGGGTCAACCTCTTTTTGGCTTCGGCCAAACACTTTTTCTCGCTGGTCGAGCTTTCTACAAAAAAAGCGATGCGAGAACGTATTCTCTTATCTAAGCTTCTTCCCTGCGCATTCGCTCCCCCCATCGTAGATGGTTCAGCCACGCCCGGTGTCACGAAATGATTGAGAACTACGACGGGGTCGAAATGCATTTTGTTCTTTCTATTCAATAAGTATTGCATTACCGAATAATTCAAGGAGGGGCGCACTGCAGGGAGGGTCCTTTTAAATAGATGACCCGCCGGGCCGTCGGAGCGGGACTTCTTGGGGAAAAAGAACTTTAAAAACTTAGTTTTTCTGAAGGAGTCGTCATTTTCTATCAGGAACGCAATGTCATTTACAACCCCGGCGTATTTCGGATGCTTGAAGGCCCCGCTGACCCGAAGTGATTTAGAAAGATTCTTCTTTATCGATGGTGATCGGTCATGGTATCCATAGCGTTGCTTCTTTTTCGGCCAAATCCTAATTTCGTTTTGCTTCCCCCGGTCGTCGAGCCTGATCGGCTCGACTCTTTTCCCTGCCCTCCGGCCTCTCACTTCGTTTCGTTCTTCTTCTGTATTGTAGCTGGAATGAAGACACCCGATCGGCCCGACTTTCCCCAATGCCCACCACCGGTCCATCACCTTTCCGGGTCTGGATTTTTCGCGTCGTTTCAGTCGTCGTGGAAGAAAGAAATGAATGAATGTTCTTTTGGGAAAATGTATAAGAATACACCTACCGAGACGGAAGCCAAAGGTGAGTCTCGCAGGTGGACGTATCGAACCGAAATAAGATCTCAGATTTACATCTTTATACACTAATTTACCATAATAATAAATAGAGTCAATGGTGACTCCGCCGTGGGAATAGCCGCTTCTTTCTTGCTTGATAGAGGGGCTTCCATTCACCAACGCAGACAACTAGTGCTCTCCGAACCGTGCTGGATAGTCACCCATCACACGGCTCTCAAACCCAACCTGTGGTGAATCCCGGGAGACAAGGTCAAAGCGCTTGATCCTTTGCCCCATACTTTGAGATGCTTCTCCCCGCCGATTAAGCAGCGACGCTGCTCGTGATAGGCTTAGCTTTAAGCCGCTATCGTTCGGTTCGAATAAATAAGTCAAGTCCCCTCCGGTCGGTTCGCTCTGGTGGTCTTCCCTTATCTTCTCTAACGTTCAGAGTTGTTCTGGTTTAAAAAAGGAGCACCGGCCGAGCGCCCTGAATGAATAAGAAATGGACAGCAAAGGGAATCAATGATTCTTATTCAACCGAGTTGAAGTTAGCAACATGTCGATTACACACCGGAGGTTGGTAAGAACTGAGGGACAATGCCCCCCTAACCTAAGTGGGCCTACCAGCGAAACAACAGGTACTGGATCGGGGGTGGGGGGTTGGTTTCGTGCAAGGCCTTCGCAGCAGGAAGAGGCAGTTGTCATTTGAAAGGAAAGGCCCTTTGTATAGGGTTCCAAACCTGCGCACCCTGATTCCAAATTTCTATGTTATTAGTAAAGCCTAAACTTATTGAAAACTAAAGCGCTAACGCTATAATAATTATAAAAATAGCAACCTTTCGCCTTATAAAACAAAACAAGTTTACTTACTAAAAAAAAAAGAAAGCGGCAACAAGCACCTTCTTTCTCACTTTCTCAAAGTCAAGTTTCTTGCTTCTTGCTTTAGAAAGATTGCAGCGTTAGCGCTTCTTGACTAATAACATCATAGAAAGAGTCAAGGCTCCTCTCCTTTTCTACGAATCTACAACTCTCTTTACTGAGCGAGACTCCATCCATACCCCTACTAGTGGTTTTATTGAACATTTTCCATTTTATCATTTGTTTGACAGCCTAAACTAAACTAGGCTCCATTTTAGATAGGTTTTCGGTCTTAATAAAAAAAAGGTCAGGGGCGCGTCGGAACGGTCGGTGGCTGCTTAGTCTCATCCGAGAGTCTAATCTCTTTGTACTTCTTTTTTATTTGAAAATAAAATAAAAAAGAAGGGGGTCGATTTAGGCTCCTTCCCTTCCACTGCATAGCTGCGCTAGCAGGTACTATGAGCCCTCTGTCCCACGCATCTAACCAGCTCGCGTGGTTCACCGGTTCCACCGAAAACTCTCATTTGTTGAAGCGGAGCATAGTGCGCTTTAGGCGCCGAGCGAGAAACGTCTCTTTCTTCTTTCGTTTCGGTTTATTCACTGATCTGAAACTTAGCACTAGTTTTCTTATTGATTCCAGGGGCGGCGGCTTTCTTGAATGAAGTCTATCCGAACCGAATTAGCACTTCTCAGATCAGGCTAGGCCTCTCCAGCGGAGCTGGGCGCGGGGCCCTGGATGCGCTAGTGATCGGCACATAGGGGGTGGTAGCCCGGCTTTCTCGGCCTGGTATCCTGCACCTCGCGTTCATGATATCCACATTCAACTGCGCCCCGGAGACACGGTCGAAGCACGCCCGCCCAGTGTGCTTCTTTCACGACATGCTCTGGTCCCGGGTGTCTTCAAGTGGTCTTCTAGCGTTAGAAGAAGTCGTGTCCGTCCGGGACATCTGCAACGTCCTCCCTTTTTTATTCAACATATATATAGGACAAACTGAAGGAAAAGACTGACCCATTCGGTGACTTTCGCGGTCGCCCTCACTGAACCGACTTGAATCTGAACTACGATTCAGATCGAGTCTTACCGAAATCGGATTTCCTTTTCGTGCCATATGCGCTTAGACTTTCTTTATTCCCCTTTTTTCTTCCCGGTTTAATATTTGTTCTCGAAAGTCTTCGTTTCCGTGTAGAAGCAAACTCTTCAAATTGTTGACCAACCTTTCCTTCCATGATAGAGGCAAGAACACTCTCAGGCCAGGCCTTACTCTAACCAACCTCACACCACTCCATCTTTTACACCGATGTATCGTACTCTCTCGACCAGGTCATCATAAGAAAATACTGCGGAATCTTTCCGAAGTGAGAGAAGGAGGGAAGGCGCGCTACAACTAACATAACAGCCAGCTGAAAAACGCTAGCTAGCTAGGCTAGCGCGCAATGGCTTTCTCTGAGAGGGGCTCGCTTCTTCAAGCCCCGCCCAACCTATACAAGGTGCTGCTCGCTTTCTCTCAGCCACCGGTGGCTTATGTAGTGGTCGGCATTCCTACGTGCTCCTCTTTGCCCCCTACTTAAGAATCCAAAGGTCACCTTTGGCTGTAGTCTTGACGCTTTGGTTACGAAAGTCGTCGGGGTCTAGGTTTATGGATGGATTTAGTCAGCGAAAGTCCCTCAAACTCAATCAATATCAACAACATGTCGTGACCGGTTAGGCTTGGTTGATTTTGTCAGAAAAGAAAGTAGGTTTCGGGGGTGGGTTCATTGATTAGTACACCTCCGGTGCTGATAAGGTCGGGACCGTGGTCGTCCGTCTCCGGTTTGCCGGCCGATAAGATCTCTGAGATTGACCAGCCAGCTGGGTTTGGCTATTCCTTTCTATTGAAAAGAAGGAGTCAGCTGTCTGCGCGAGTCATCTTCTTCTAGGCTCCGCTGGACGACACGGCATTCTCGTTTAAATAGAGGCCGGCCGCACTTGTGATGGTTCCCAAAGATCCAATATATATATGACCACTTAGGTCTACGTTGCCACGATATTGTTCTATGGAAGCGGGCGGGCTGTTAGAAGTTCGGCCCGGTTTTTTTTGTGTCGTAGGGGAGGGATTGACCTTTTTAACGCATATTCAGTCGTACCGGCATGGCCCCACTGATTTGTTTTCGATCGGAGCATCAAGCAGCGCAACCCGGTTCTACTTGACTAAGCCCCGTGCTCGTCCAAGGAGGGAGTTTGCTTTACCCAACTCCCTTTTTGATAACAAGGCAGAAACCCCCGACATTAGTTTCGAATGAAGAATAAAGAGTGCCCTGCCCCAGCAAGCACCTACTCCTATCAAAATGAAAAGCGTGACTTTACTAAACAAGCAAGAAAGGCTCTTTACTAATAACATAGAATCCCGCTTGTTG